ATGGGATGCCCTAATACGTTACAAAATTTCGCTTTAGCCAATGACGCAATCAGAGGAATAATTGGAACAAGAGTATCGACCTTCTTAATAGCATTATTGATTAGAAATGAATTTTCTAAAATTTGACTCCGTACCACTGAAGGGTTTATTCGCACACTTGAAAGATAGCCCAAAATTTCAAGGGAATGATTGGATAATTGGTTTATATAAATCCTTCTTGGATGAAACCAGAGTGAAAAATGCCATTGCCAAAAAGTGACAAGGTAACAGTTCAATTTATTCATGAAAAGAGACGTCCCTTTTGAAGCCAGAATGGATTTTCTTTGATACCTAATATAATGCACACAAGGTTCCTTGACCAACCATAGGTTCGACCGAAAATCCTTAACCTTAACAAAGACGTTCACAAGACGTTCTATTTTTCCATAGAAATAGACTCGTTCAAGAAGAACTCCAGAAAATGTTGATCGTAAATGAGAAGATTGATTATGTAGAAAGACGAAAATGGATTCGTATTCACATACATGAGAATTATATAAGAATAAGAATAATCTTTGATTTCTTTTTGAAAAAGAGGAACTGGCTTTCTTTGGAGTAATAAGACTATTGCAATTCCAATACTTGTTGAGAAAGAATCGTAATAAATGCAAAGAAGAGGCATCTTTTACCCAATAGCGAAGAGTTTGAACCAAGATTTCCACATGGACAGAGTGGGGTATTAGTATATCTAACACAAAATTTAAATGTGAAAAATTGTCCTCTAAAAAAGGAAATATTGAATGAATTGATCGTAAATTCTGAGATTTTACTATCTTTTTATTTTTCCCCTCTACACAAGATATTAATCTTAGAGAAAATGGAATTTCCACAATAAAAGCAAACCCCTCTGATATGATTTGAGAATCAAAATTTTCGTTGCGTGCCCAAAATGGATTTTGGTTATAATCATTAGGAGAAATAATAAAATGATTCTGTTGATACATTCGAGTAATTAACCGTTTCACAATCAGTAAACTGGATTTATTGTCATAACCTGGATTTTCCGACCAAATAGATCTACTGAAACCACGATCATGAGCAAATGCATAAATATACTCCTGAAAGATAAGTGGATATAGAAAGTCATGTTGTTGAGATCTCTCTAGCTGTAAATATCTTTGGATTTCCTCCATTTGAAATTCGATTTGAATCAAAAGTAGAAGATTTTGGGGGTTATCAAATGATACATAGTGCGATACAGTCAAAACAAGGTATTCTAATAAGAATGGATACCTCGGAGACAGGTAAACTTATCAACAGATTCTCTACCCTCTCTTTTTCCATTCATTTCATTTAATTCGTCTATGTTTATGTTATAGGATAACAAGATGGTTAGAAATCTTTTATTTTTTAAACCTAATCGCTCTTTTGATTTCGGAAAAAAACTTTCTTTATCAATATACTGCTTCTTTTACACACACATCTTCATTCCATAATAGAGAATGCCAATAGTTAGGATTCATTAAAAAAATATAGAATCCACTCATGGGGGGAGAAGTCCTTCCCGTATCAGGCACTAATCTATTTTTAACGTCTAATTAGATCGGGAAATTATTCAAATTAAGAACAGAAGCTGGTTGCTTTTTCTTTCTAATAATTAATTGAAGCCATAGAGCCCCTATCCATTTATTCATTCGACCCAACTTTATTTTGTTCTGTTCCAAGAATTCGAACAAGGTTTTGTACCGATCCGATAAGAAAGAAATATCCTCAGAACTCTCCATTGATACGACATGCTATTTTTTCCATTTATTCCCTTTCAGGATCAGTCGCGGTCTTCCAAACTTTACCAATGGTATGGACGAATTCCTCACTTCATACAAATATGTAAAAGATTCTAGCCGCACTTAAAAGCCGAGTACTCTACCGTTGAGTTAGCAACCCGAAGAAAATAGAGATTAAACAAAACCTCAACTAAAGGATGTATAGATACAATCAAAATCAATGAAATTCAATTTAAACAAAGAGAAAGGAGATTTTACAAGCTAATCAAATCGTTGAGCTAACAAATCTACAAAAAAACAGATTTTCGAATGGATTCGAAACATAAAAATAAATTGATTAGATGAAAATACAAGAAATTCTCAGATAAAAGAAAAAAAATATACAGAATTGTCAAAATTGATAGAGCACCTCTTATGTTATCTACCCCTTATTTCAATCAAAAAAACCTCTTGTATCAAAGAAAGCATCATTTGAATTTGAATAAGGTAAAGTAAAAAACCTATGGGACGAAAATAAATAAACCCGGTTCACTTATCACGATGAATTATATTTGTTCGATACACTGTTGTCAATATAAATGTTGAGAAAAGAATACAGTGGAAAAAAAAGGGGGGGATCAAAAAAACAAGTAGAGAAAAATTATACAACGTTATATACAAGTTGCTACCCCCCCCCTAGGTATTTCTTTAATTGAATTTCATTTGATTAGACGGAAGTTCCTTAAAAACTTCCGCTTTCTTTAAAAGATTCTGAACAGTTCCTGTAGGTTGAGCACCTTTTTTAAGGAAATATAGAATAACAGGAACATTTAAATAAGTTTGATTCTTCATTGGATCATAAAAGCCCACCTTTTTAAGATCTTTTCCTTCTCTTCGGGATCGAACATCAATTGCAACAATTCGATAGACGGCTCATTGGGATAGATGTAGATGAACAATACCCCCCCTAGAACCGTATAGGAAGTTTTCTCCTCGTACGGCTCGAGAAAAAATGATTTGATTCGAAGTTTTGTCTATGTATGCAATTGTAATAAATTACATGACAACTGGGCCTATAAAATCAATTAGACTATGATCGCAGTCTTTTTTTTCTTCCTAAAAAGGAAAAAGAAACCATTCGTACTCATAACTCAAGTTGGATAACTCTTGAAATAGCTCAAAGGAAAAATCTTTAGTCAATTTCATTTATTGAGTAGTCTTTACCCCCTTTCGTTTGTCTCGTTTAAAATTCTATTTGGATTCTTTAGTCTGATCCAGTTAAGGAGACTATCGAGACAATTAAAATGGTGTTTCCTTGTTCTTAGATCCTTTATCCTTATTTTAAATCATTGGGTTTAGACATTACTTCGGTCCTTCTTAATCCTTTCAAAATGGTAGCAACATACCCTTTTTTGATTTTTTTCTAGCAAAAAATCCTATGGACAGTTGATTCCCGCGGGATACACTTTGAATCGAAAAAGTTTGATCAATTCTAAGAAGTTTTGCTTTTGAATTGTAAACTTGCTCGAATTGGATCCTTTCTATTTCTATATATGGAAGATATATTTACGAAGTTGTTCCAATTGATTGATTGGCATTAACCCTAGATCCTTGCCCCCTAGAAATGAATTAATCCTTTCTACTCGAGCTCCATCGTGGACTATTTACAACCCAACAAAAAACGAAGGGTTCAGGTGTAACAGAACAAACAATGTCGAGCCAAGAGCACCCTCATTCCTAGACAAATTGAAAATGGTGAATGTAAAAATCCACAATGGATCGTATCCTTCAAGTCGCACGTTGCTTTCTACCACATCGTTTCAAACGAAGTTTTACCATAACATTCCTCTAATTTGGAACCGGTATGGAATTGATTCAATCATGGAATCATGAATAGTCATTGGTTCAGCTGTCCATAGACATCGTAATCTAGACTTTTTCTTCTATATTTGATATGTAGAACGATTTTTATGAAAAAGTCTTAGCAAGACAGCATATTTAACATACATTTTAACATACATAAATAATATTCATAGATAATAGAAAGAAATAGAAATATATAAACGAATAACTTTTTGAATCTGCATCTTCAAATGACTCAATAGGATAGATTAAACGATTTCCTACTTTTTCAAAGATTCCACTTAGAAGGAATTATTCAAAATATTTATTCAAAGTATTTCTAATTGAAATTGAAAAAATTTCCTATTTAGACACCATTATTTAATATTCAATTTGATTTGAAGAAAATTGGACAATAAATATCCCGTTTGACCTTCATAGGAAGATCAGTCTTTCTTTTTTAATTGACTCATCACTGATTAAATTTTAAATAGTAAATAGATCAAAGAAAAGAAGAAAGAAATAGAAATCTAATTTTTCATTAGAGCCAAACACGAAATACCTAAATAAAACGAGATTCAAAGAAAAAACATTGGCCCATCATATATTTCTATATGATATGGAACTTGATCGTTTGTTAATAAGATTCGAAGAGACACAGATCTATCAAATTAATCAAATTAATATGGATTAACTCCTATCCACTCCCCTACTTCTTTCTATGGAAATAATGGAGCATAAAAAATGGATATGCGCTGGGACGGAAGGATTCGAACCTCCGAATAGCGGGACCAAAACCCGTTGCCTTACCGCTTGGCCACGCCCCATTTTGAATTTCTAATCTACGCCAAGAAACGATAATATTGGTATTGGTTGTTTGTCAACTCCAGTCCAAATAAATATATATCTATAGAATATATTGGTACTAGGATTTTGATACATATAGATATAGAATTCAACTTAATTTATTGATCATTGCATAGAATTCAATTAAGATATTGTATGAAAGTATGATTTCTTCTATTCTCCTTTGAGAATTGGAGGATTTTTGATTGGGTGGGTTCAAAGAAAAAGAAGGATTTTTTGTCTACCTTACTTACTTTCTTCCTTTTTCCTTATATCAAAAACTCAATCAAAATGCAATTATCTCCAAGAACAAAATGTCTGTTATGCTTAATATCGTTAGTTTGATCTGTATTTGTATTAATTCTGCCCTTTATTCGAGTAGTTTTTTCTTCGGCAAATTGCCCGAAGCCTATGCTTTTTTGAATCCAATCGTAGATGTTATGCCAGTCATACCTGTGCTTTTTTTTCTCTTAGCTTTTGTTTGGCAAGCTGCTGTAAGTTTTCGATGAGATCCTTAATAATAATATCCTAGAAAATGCATGATTTCTTCGAGAAAAAATTCTAACAATT